GAGAATTTGCACCTACTATAAATTTCCAGGGACATGAAAAAAATGATAATAGATCTCGCCGTTAATTTATTAGAATTAAATATAGAAATCTATAAATAATAAATAAAAATAGATTTAATCGTTCATATAATTTAGTAGGAGATGAAACCTATGCGAACAAAGAGGTGGGAAAAGTCAAATACAAAAACATACGCTTTAAGTCAACATATATGTATGTCTGCTCATAAAGCACGTAGAATAATTAATCAGATTCGTGGGCGTTCTTACGAAGAAATAATTAGCATATTAGAACTACTGCCTTATCGAACCTGTAATCCCATTTTGAAATTAGTTTATTCCGCAGCAGCGAACGCTAGTCATAATATGAATTTAAAAAAAGAAACTTTAGTTATTAGTCAAACTGAAGTTAACAAAGGTCCTACCATGAAAAAATCAAAAGCTCAGGCTCGAGGACGTAATTATTTAATAAAAAGGCCAACTTGTCATATAACTATTGTATTAAAAGATATATCTTTATCTGAATATGCAGAATATATCATATGGTTCAAAAAAACTGGATGCATCTCTAAAAAAAAGTATACAGATATAGCGTATAGTGGAGATGTATGGGACAAAAAGTAAATCCACTTATTTTCAGACTTAGTACAACCCATAATCATCATTCCCTTTGGTTTTCTCAACCAAAAGATTATTCTTACGGTTTACAAGAAGATCAACAAATACGGGATTTTATCAAAAATTATGTAAAAAAAAATATGCGAATATCCTCCAGTGTCGACGGTATTGCGTGTATAAAGATTCAAAAACGAGTTGATCTGATTCAGGTTATAATCTATATAGGATTCCCAAAATTATTAATAGGAGATAAATCGAGAGGACTTGAAGAATTACAAATGAACGTACAAAAAGAATTGAATTATATGAATAAAAAGATTAACATTACTATTAAAAGAATAGCCAAACCTTATGGTTACCCTACTATTCTTGCCGAATTTATAACCGACCAATTAAAAAATAGAGTGTCATTTCGCAAAGCCATTAAAAAAGCTATTGAATTAACCAAACAAGCAAATACAAAGGGAATTCAAATACAAATTGCAGGTCGGATCGACGGAAAAGAAATAGCACGTATCGAGTGGATCAGAGAGGGTAAGGTTCCTCTACAAACCATTCGATCTAAAATTGATTATTGTTCCTATCCAACTCGAACTATCTATGGGATATTAGGAATAAAAGTTTGGATAGTTAGAAACGAGGAATAATAATACTCTACTTGAGTAATGGAAAACAAAAAGAGAAATTCCAATTTTATATTCTTTTATATATAGGATTTAATAAAAATTGTATTAACTATCAATTTGATATAATTGCTATGCTTAGTGAGTGTGTGACTCGTTGATTTTTTTAGGGTTCGAATTCAAAAAATAAATGGACCAAGCTTGTAATATGAACTACTAACTATTAACTATAGAACGAATAAAAAATCCATCGCTTCGTATTATACATATTATATATATATTATGTTTTGATTTGAGCTCCAAAAAAAGTCAATGATATATGGGATTCTAATTCTATCGTTGTAACAACTAAAAGACTTTTTTTTTTAATAAACAAAAGAAAAGAAAATATGATTATGAACTATAAAAATAGTGTGGATAAGTAGACGAAAGGGTGAGGGAAAGAAAATATCAATGATATATGATTCGAAATGTAAGGTCTATGAGTCATCTAAAAAATGAAAAGTAATAAAGCATCAATACCAATTTATCGATTGATTTATTCATATAACAAAAAAATAAAGAGCTTCGAGTCAATAAAGACTAAGAATATTGACTTAAGAACCAATTTAAATTAGGAGCTCCGTTGTGAGAAATTAAGACCTAACCATTAAAAATTTAGAGACAGTGGGAACGACGGAACCCGTGAAGACATCAAATTGTATTGAACATAAGATTCATGTGGCGGGATGACGGAACAAACGGTCAAATATACTGAGAGGTCATGAACTACCTTGTAAGACTGAACTAGATATTAAAAGAGTAAATATTCGCCCGCGAAAGTTTTTTATTTGATATGGTTAGTTATAGATTCAAATTTCAAATAAGATATACAAATTCCTACGAAATTACATGAAATCTAAAAAATTACCAAGATTTCGTGAATGATTCATTAAAGTACGTGTATATCTTAATTATGAATCATTTTAGAACACCTTTTTCGCGTCGCTAGGAGCTGTATGAGAAGAAACCCTCATGTCCGGTTCTGTAGTAGAGATGGAATTGGGAGAAACAATCATCAACTATAACCCCCCCAAAAAAAGATTCCGTAAACAACATAGAAGAAGAATGACGGGAATATCTTTTCGAGGCAATCGTATTTGTTTTGGTAAATATGCTCTTCAGGCACTTGAACCTGGATCACAAGGCAAATGGAAGCAGGATGCCGAGCAATGTCACGAAACGCGCGTCGGGGTGGATGGGTACGTATATTTCCAGACAAACCAATTACAAGAAAACCAACGGAAACTAGGATGGGTTCGGGGAAAGGATCCCCCGAATATTGCGTAGCGGTCATTAAACCTGGTCGAATACTTTATGAAATGGGCGAAATAACATAAAATATCGCCAGAAAGTCCATTTCAATCGCGGCGTCCAAAATGCCTATTCGATCGAATTAAATTCATTATTTAACGATAGAAATGGATAACTAAAAAAATACTTTGATTGCAATAGGGGATTCTAAAAATTATGATTCAACCTCAGACCCATTTAAATGTAGCAGACAATAGCGGAGCTCGCGAATTGATGTGTATTCGAATCATAGGAACTAGCAATCGACGATATGCTCAGATTGGTGACATTATTATTGCTGTGATCAAAGACGCAATGCCCAATATGCCCTTAAAAAGATCAGAAGTGGTTAGGGCTGTAATTATCCGTACTTGTAAAGAACTAAAACGCGAAAATGGTATAATAATACGATATGATAATAATGCTGCGGTTGTCGTTGATCCAGAAGGAAATCCAAAAGGAACTCGAGTTTTTGGTGGAATTGCCAGGGAATTGAGATATTTAAATTTTACTAAAATAATCTCATTAGCTCCCGAGGTATTATAATTTATAGTAGGATATTTGAATGAAATAAATTCATTAGTTAATTTTATTTCACGTATATGCCTTTATTTCATATTTTATTTAAAATTTAAAAACGAAAAAAAAAGAAATTACCATGTTGATTATATATATATCAATATATCAATTCGGATTTGTTCATCATGGGTAATGGCACTAGTACTGATATAATAACCTCTATACGAAATGCTGACATGAATAGAAAAAGAATGGTTCGAATAGCATCGACTAATATCACCGAAAGCTTTGTGAAAATACTTTTACGAGAAGGTTTTATCGAAAACGTGAAAAAACATGAGGAAAGCAACAAAGATTTTTTGATTTCAACACTACGACATCGAAAAAATAGGAAAAAACCATATAGAAGAAATTTTTTTAATTTAAAACAAGTTAGCCGTCCCGGTTTACGAATATATTCGAACTATCAACGAATTCCTAGAATTTTAAGTGGTATAGGTATTGTAATTCTTTCTACCCCGAAAGGTATAATGACAGACCGAGAAGCTCGATTAGAAGAAATCGGCGGAGAAATTTTGTATTATATATGGTAATTTATATCTGATATCCAAATTGGATCAAAAACGAAGTTTTTGTGAAAAAAAAAAAATGGACTCATGAGGGTTTTATTGAATTACTTTCCAACGGTATGTTTCAGATTCGTTTAGATAAGTATATAATGAAGATCGAATTTTAGGTTATGTTTTCAGTAGTTTTATACGGATACTGCCAGACGATAGAATAAAAATTTAAATAAGTCGTTATGATGTAACCAACAGACGTATAATTTATAGACTGACTATGCAACAAAGATTCAAACAAAAAAAAGATTATATCTTTATTTGAAGTTATAAATTGAAAAGAAAAATATATATGATATAAATATAAATAAATTTAGTCCAACCGAAAAAACAGGTTCCAAATTAAAGTAAGGAATGCCAAATATGAAAATAAGAACCTCGGTTCGTAAAATTTGTGAAAAATGTCGATTGATTCGAAAACGACGACAAATTCTCGTAATTTGTTCCAACCCGAAACATAAACAAAGACAGGGCTAACCTTTCTAAAAATAAATCAAAGACCCGAAATTATAATAAATTAAATATAAATAAGAGAATGAATAAAAATATATAATAATAACAAAGAGCACCCTTAATTTTAACATGAAATGGATATATCCATATATTTCTCACCAATTCATATTTATGAAATGATACAATATGGTAAAACCTATATCAAGAATCGGTTCACGTAGGAATGGACGTATTGGTTTATCTAAAAATAAACCTAGAATACAAAAGGGGGTTATTCATGTTCAAGCAAGTTTCAACAATACCATTGTAACTGTTACAGATGTACGAGGTCGGGTAATTTCATGGTCCTCCGCCGGTACTTGTGGATTCAAGGGTCCAAAAAGAGGGACACCATTTGCTGCGCAAACCACAGCAGAAAACGTCATTCATACTGTAGTGGAACGGGGTATGAAAAGCGCAGAAGTCTTGATAAAGGGCCCCGGTCTCGGCAGAGATTCAGCATTACGAGTTATTCGTAGAAGTGGTATGCTATTAAGTTTTGTACGAGATGTAACCCCCATGCCACACAATGGCTGTCGACCTCCTAAAAAAAGACGTGTGTAAAAATAAACATTGAAAAGAATTCAAGAGAAAGAAACGATTCAATGATCGGAGCAAACAATATTACTATGGTTCGAGAGAAAGTAACAGTAGCCACTCGGACATTACAGTGGAAATGTGTTGAATCAAAAGTAGACAATAAGCGTTTTTATTATGGCCGTTTTGTTTTGTCTCCACTTATGAAAGGTCAAGCCGATACAATAGGCATTACAATGCGAAGAGCTTTGCTTGGAGAAATAGACGGAACGTGTATCACACGTGCAAAATCTGATAAAATACCACACGAATATTCTACCGTAGTAGGTATTCAAGAGTCAGTACATGAAATTTTAATGAATTTGAAAGAGATTGTATTGAGAAGTAATTTGTATGGAACTTGGGACGCATCTATTTGTGTCAGGGGCCCGAGGTATGTAACTGCTCAAGACATCATTTCGCCACCTTTTGTGAAGATAGTTGATAATACACAGTATATAGCTAGTTTGACAGAACCCATTGATTTTTGTATTGGATTACAAATCGAGCGGAATCGTAGATGCCGTATAAAAACGTTAAATAATTTTCAAGACGGAAATTATCCTATAGATGCAGTATTCATGCCTGTTCAAAATGTGAATCATAGCATTCATTCCTATGGAAATGAAAAACAAGAGATACTTTTTATCGAAATATGGACAAATGGAAGTTTAACTCCGAAAGAAGCACTTCATGAAGCTTCCCGAAACTTAATTGATTTATTTATACCTTTTCTACATGTGGAAGAAGAAAACTTACATTTAGAGGACAATACATACAAAATGACTTTACCGATTTTTACCCTTAATGATAGATTCACTAAACTAAGGATAAATAAAGAAAAAATAACATTGAAATATATTTACATTGACCAATTAGAATTGCCCCCGAGGATCTATAATTACCTTAAAAGTTCAAATATACATACATTGTTGGATTTTTTGAATAAAAGTCAAGAAGATATTATGAAAATAGAGCATTTTCGAATAGAAGATGTAAAACAGATATGGGATATTCTAGAAGAGCATTTCGAAATTGATTTCCCCCAAAATCGCTTTTAAATCTATTTTATCGTTTTATAAAATTAGAAGGGTGTTTTGAACCTTTAGTATTTAGTAGAATCCATATATTTGATATTTGGAATAGATACTGAATCTAATTGAACAAATGTATCTAGGGAGAAAATTAAGTTTGAAACAGGCCCTTATTCCCTAGATACACACTCAAATAGATAATATAATATAATTTTTTTTTTCAATTTAATTAATTTCAAAAAGACCTAACGTTAAGGATTTATCAATAGGTAATGTTGCCCCAATGCCCAACCAAAGGGCTGTTGTAGTACCAATCAAAAATATAGTTGTTGCTATTGGACGACGAAATGGATTTTGGAATTTATTAACATTTTCTAAAAAGGGTACTATTAATAATCCCACGGGTACGGAAATCATTAAAAGAACACCTAATAATTTATTGGGTACTGTACGAAGTATTTGAAATACAGGAAAGAAATACCATTCTGGTAATATTTCCAAAGGAGTTGCAAAAGGATTCGCGGGTTCACCAACCATTGATGGTTCTAAAACCGATAAGCCCACGTTACATGCAATAGTTCCTAAAATGACTACCGGAAAAATATATAAAAGGTCATTTGGCCATGCGGGTTCTCCGTAATAATTATGGCCCATTCCCTTGGCCAATTTAGCTCTTAATACAGGATCATTTAAATCGGGTTTTTTTGTTATTGAGATAGGTGATATGATAGATCTACCCCTCGAAGGAACCGGATATGATAATTTTTTATCATCCGGCTCGAGCAAAAGAATCCAGGGGATCAAAAAAAAGAAATTTTATTCAAATTAAGATTCTATTATTTGTTATACACATCTATACAAATATGAATGCTTATATGTAATAAAGTAAGAAAACTTTTACCAGATTCTATCTCTTTATCTACAGTTCCAACAATCTAGCTGTTTATCGCTCTGGTCTTACAAGTACGTTACAAGTAAATACTCAACACCCCAATAGGCTTACAAAGTTGATCATGAGAAAATGCTTTCTGGGTCGTCTCAAACCTCTCGATTTTTATTTATACCCAAGTCAAGTATAGTTGTATACTTTTGCAAAGGAAAGGGTTTACTTGTTACTAACAAAATGTAGCCTCTGTTCTTCTTTAGATCCTTTGTTTCACTCCGATAATGTTATCAATCTAATCAATGCAAAAGAAATGAATGCATTTCTATACTATTAGTGAACATAGATAAAAAATATTAATTATGCTATCCCATATACTTAGTAGACTGGATCTTACGAAGCCTATGCACAACCCGACTTAGGTCTACTGTAGATCATAGAAAAGATTATATTCAATCGAACCGGCTTACGCGAGATTACGCCGATGGTTGAAACAAGAACACGTTTCGTTATGAATTAAAATGTGGCAGATAGATAAGAACGTATGTCTGCACGGCCAAATCAGTAGTTCAAGTCACACACTGCCATAATCCATTTTTTTGTTCTCTTCGGAAAATTCACTTCAACTATTCATATCAAATAAACTACAGTTAAACTACAAGAGTTGAAGAGAAATATCCAAAGAAATGTCTTATTCTTTTCAATAATCCACACTTATAGCAATGAAAACCTATTGTTCCTCTACCAAGTGATAAACTATTTATGCCAAACCAAATAGTTATGATCTTATAAAGGACCTGAAATACCTTGTTTACGTATCATTGAAAAGTGCATTAACATAAATACGGCAGTAAGAAGCGGCAATACAAAAGTGTGTAAACTATAAAACCGAGTTAAAGTGAATTGTCCCACACTAGCACTTCCACGTAATAACTCTACCAGAGGCGATCCTATTACAGGAATACCTTCAGGTACACCTGTTACAATTTTTACCGCCCAATAACCAATTTGATCCCGAGGTAAAGAATAACCAGTTACACCAAAAGATGCGGTCAATACAGCCAGAACCACACCTGTAACCCAAGTCAATTCGCGGGGTTTTTTAAATCCACCCGTGAGATATACACGAAATACGTGCAGGATCATCATTAGGACCATCATACTTGCCGACCACCGATGAACCGATCGGATTAACCAACCAAACTTAGTTTCCGTCATTATGTATTGAACAGAGGCAAAGGCCTCAGTAACGGTCGGACGATAGTAAAAGGTCATAGCAAATCCCGTAGCTACTTGTACTAAAAAACAAGTAAGCGTAATTCCTCCTAGACAATAAAATATATTGACATGAGGGGGTACATATTTACTAGTTATATCATCTGCAATCGCCTGAATCTCGAGACGTTCTTCAAACCAATCATAGATTTTATTGAGATAGGTAAACTAAAGAAACTCCCTCTCTTAGAACTGTATATGAGACTTTTATCTCGTACAGCTCAAGCAGAAACACCTCAATACTGATTGCAACGTATATGTAATAAACTATTTAAAACTTATGAATCCTCCTATTTTTTTCTATTTTTCGAGAAAAAAAAAAGAATACGAAAGATCTTTTTTTGTGATGATAATGCCACAATATCAAGTTGGCTCATTCATATGTTGATCGTTACAGGCGTCTTGAATTTTCTCTTTACCTATTTCTTTGATTTAGTCTTTTTGCTGGTTTTACTATTCTTTTCTTTATTATTGATATTGATAGGAATTTATCTTGTTAGGACTCTATGAATCGACTGAAACCTCAGATTCATACTAGAACTACCGTGATTCAATAAAATCTCCAAGCCAAGCTAAGACCAAGATTCCATGAGTAAAAACCACAAGATCATCACTTAGTCACTGAATCGATCTAATGAATGACTAAAAATAAAAGCACACATTTTTTTGTACAAAATAAGCGCATCGCATAAAAAAAAGAAGCTTGAAAGAATAAAAAAAAACCATCCATTGAATTTATAATGTTCTTTCTTTTTTTTTGAAAATTTGTTGGAGTCCAGTCGTAAGGTATGAATATTCAGTATGAATCATAGTTCCAATATTTCTTTATTTATTTCATATATATATTCCGTGTTCCAGATACTCGAATCAATATCCGACGAGGGAGAACCATCTCTAAAGATGACAGACCCATTCTCTGTATTATCAATAGAAGCCATTCTAACAAGTCACACACTCATATTCCAGAAATACAGTACATAAAAAAAAATTCCACGGTCGAACTACCAAAATAGAATAGACTAGACATTCAAGACCTAAATAAATGATTCTCTTTGTATTGCAAAGCTAAGATCTCGTAAATCTTATGAATCTAATTCATTGAAATTCCATACAGTAAAACGGACGAATTATAAATTTCCAAAATAATAGATAGGAATATTGCAAATAGAGCCATTGCAACACCCATCAAAAGGGCAGTTCCCCAACCGGGAGCCACTTTACCATATTCCGAATTTAATGGTTTTAATAACGATCCTGTGTTAGTTCGTTTTGAAACATATTTCGAACTAACCTCAATGGTTTGTGTTGCCATAAATCCTAGTGTATTGATTAAGATCGGTTGACTTTGTATACCATTACGTTGTAAATAATCTTATCATAGATCTATTGCAATCTTGAAATTATATAACAATGGAAACAGCAACCCTAGTTGCCATCTCTATCTCTGGTTTACTTGTAAGTTTTACTGGGTACGCCTTATATATCGCCTTTGGGCAGCCCTTTCAACAACTAAGAGATCCGTTCGACGAACACGGGGACTAGTTGAAGAGCCCTCTTGAGGGCTCATTACTTCAATTGAGAGAATTAAAAATAATTTCATCTTTTTTGTTTTATTGGAACTTTAGGCGGTTCTCGAAAAAAGATAGCGAAAAAAATAATTCCTAGAGTAGAGACTAAAAGGAATGTATAAACCAATGCTTCCATAAATTAAATCGTAGTTTACAATTATAGCTTCCGTACCTAAATAAATTATATTTATTTGGATTGTTTCACGGAGAAAGAAAGAGCAGAGCGGACAATGGTTCAAATCAATTTATGATACCCTGCCTATGTCAACTGCCCCAAATAAAATTAAATAGAAGCGAAAAAGTGTTGTATCAGACTACCTGTCTTCTTGTAGTTGGATCTCCAAGTTTTTGGAATGTTCCAAATTCAACTTGAGCATCCAAATCTGGGTCAATACCAGCAAAAACATCTCGGAACAATGTTCTAGCACCATGCCAAATATGCCCGAAGAAAAAGAGCAAAGCAAAGGAAGCATGCCCAAAAGTAAACCAACCCCTTGGGCTGCTACGAAAAACCCCATCAGATTTCAACGTAGCACGATCAAATTCAAAAATTTCACCCAATTGAGCGCGTCGAGCATATTTTTTAACAGTAACAGTATCGCTATAACTGATTCCGTTGAGTTCGCCACCATAAAACTCAACAGTTACACCTATTTGTTCGACACTATACTTCGATTCTGCCCTTCTAAAAGGAACATCCGCTCTAACAATTCCGTCTCTGTCTATCAAAACAACCGGAAATGTTTCAAAAAAAGTAGGCATACGACGTACAAAAAGTTCGCGCCTTTCTTTATCTCTAAAGATGGGGTGTCCTAACCATCCAACAGCTATTCCATCTCCGTTGTCCATTGAACCCGCTCTAAATAATCCCCCCTTTGCCGGATTATTACCGATGTAATCATAAAAGGCTAATTTTTCGGGAATTTTAGACCAAACTTCCGATAAACTTTTTTTTTCGGAGAGCCCGGTTTCAACTATTCGATATATTTCTTGCTGGAAGTATCCCTGATCCCATTGATAACGAGTGGGGCCAAATAATTCAATAGGCGTAGTTGCTGAACCATACCACATGGTTCCAGCAACTATAAAAGCGGCAAAAAAAACAGCAGCAATACTACTGGAAAGAACGGTTTCAATATTTCCCATACGTAATCCTTTGTATAGACGTTGAGGCGGGCGGACACAAAGATGGAATAGGCCCGCTAATATCCCCAATGTCCCGGCTGCAATATGATGAGAAGCTATTCCTCCGGGAACAAACGGATCAAAACCTTCCACACCCCACGCCGGAGTTACGGGTTCTATTTTTCCTGTTAGTCCATAGGGGTCAGAAACCCATATTCCAGGACCATACAGTCCAGTTACATGAAATGCACCAAAACTAAAGCAAGCCACCCCTGAGAGAAATAAATGAATTCCAAAGATTTTGGGCAAATCCAAAACGGGTTTTCCTATACGATCATCAAAAAAGATTTCTAGATCCCAATAGACCCAATGCCAAATAGCGGCTAAGAAACACAAACCAGAAAAGGCAATATGTGCCCCTGCCACGCCTTCATAACTCCAAATACCCGGATTCGTTATAGCCCCCCCTGTGATACTCCAACCACTCCATGAATTGGTTATTCCTAAACGAGTCATAAAGGGTATAACGAACATACCCTGTCTCCACATTGGATCAAGAACTGTGTCAGAGGGATCAAAAACTGCTAATTCATATAGAGCCATCGAACCGGCCCAACCAGAAACTAGAGCTGTATGCATTATATGGACAGCAATTAACCGACCGGGATCATTCAATACGACGGTATGAACACGATACCAAGGTAAACCCATGGAAATACCCCTTACTTTAATCAAAGAAAAAATGTAATTTTATTGCATTGGAAAAAACTACGGACCTAGTTGCTTTCAGTAGATTATAGCGAAACAGGGATTTCTCTTTTTCTATTCTATTGGCATTATGTTACTACTAACCAAACAATTCTATTTGTAGGAACAAAGAGAAACAGATTTATTTTATACCCGATAAGTATCAATACGCAATCGGGTGTTAATACCACTTTACTATGAGCAACTATGTCCCATCGGGTTTTCAAAGGACCCGCCTATTCGATTGATTTTTTTCTTTCGATTAAACTTTTCTAATCTACATTTTTTTTTATGATTATGATATAAGATAAGATATTCGTATTATGAAGATAATCAACCCATTGTTACGTTTCCACATCAAAGTAAAATAAAGTCCTTCTTTTTTTATTTCACATGCCTATTGGTGTTCCAAGAGTACCCTTTCGACTTCCCGGAGAGGCATATTCAACTTGGATTGACATATAGTGCGGCTTGTCAGATATTTTGGGTCATATGGGATTTCCCCGTTCTCTTTCCGAGATATCCTATGTTTGTTTCACCCTAAAATGTAAAATGATTAATTGAATCATCAAAAAATTGAAGCGTGAAGTACAATTAATGAGATCCCTTTTTTTGTGTTGTGGGGGGGTTCGGATTAAGATTCTCAATTACAATTCCAATCATTTATGGTTGACTTGGATGAACCAATAAGTATCCAGGCTCCGTTTAGAAAACCCGAATGAATATGTATTGTATGATTTTCACTTGAATGGTCTCCATAGGAGATAATATCTTAATCAATTAATATGACGATTGGCATAAGATTGGCAGAAGATATGATGAATTGAAAAAAAAAAAGCAAGGTTGTGTATGTAGCAAAGAAAAAAGAAACGGTAATGGTAGTAGGAGCATTTGTCCTATATATGCATATGCAAATCAAAATCGGTCGGATCTTTACCCGGAGTAGAGCAGAAACCTAAAAATATTAAAGAGTCCCACTCAGGAACAAGAAAATAGCATCGTGATTTGGATTGAATATCGGTGAAAAGAATACATCAATGAAAGGTTAGTTCGATAAGTTTATTTATTTGTTATTTGAATTATAGGGAAAAAGAAAAACACTCAGACTTTTAAAGTAAAGTTCCTTTGTTAGAAACAATCCGCTATGAAAAAAGAAAGCGGCGGAAATATACAATACACATTGATTTTTCCCCAATTTTGTGGAACCGTATGCATCAAAAGGTGCATGTATGGTTTCGAAGGGAGACAGTTTAATCCTAATTAACCGACTTTATCGAGAACGACTCCTTTTTTTAGGCCAGGGGGTTGATAGTGAAATCTCAAATCAACTTATTAGTCTTATGGTATATCTCAGTATAGAAAATGATACCAAAGATTTTTTTTTTTTTATAAACTCTCCCGGCGGGTGGGTAATACCCGGAGTTGCTATTTATGATACTATGCAATTTGTGCGACCAACGGTACATACAATATGCATGGGATTAGCTGCTTCAATGGGATCTTTTCTCTTGGTCGGGGGGGCTATTACCAAACGTCTAGCATTCCCTCACGCTTGGCGCCAATGATTTTTTTTATTTGATAAAAAAAAACAAAACTATGCCTTCTCCATATGAAATAGGAATATTTAAGTAATAATAGCATGGCACTTCGAATTCGATATGCAAATTATTTTTATTCTTTTTTAAACACATTCGATTATGTATCGAGAGAGTAGTATGAGATTCAAAAATATTTTCGTTTATATATATCGGGATTTTGTTTCAGCGGCACAAACTTTGAAACTTTTTTTTTGTTTTCACACAGGGAGGCTATTAATAATTTTTATGTTATGAAAGAGTATTCTAAAAAAATAAAGAAAAGATAATTAATTATTTTTCCCTTATTCGATTTTTTTTTGATTGAATCGAAAAGAAACTTTGGGATTGCTGGCTTACAGACGCAATAAATAAAATATATCAAGCAACGGTGCCATCATATTATGTTTTTTTAGCTCTGGAAAAGAAAGTAAAGATGGCAAATTTACAGATCTAGGTCTGATAGTTTTTATCTTTCTTCGATGGAAAGTAAAAATAAATTACATTGTAGAGCCGTATGCAACGTGCAAAAGATGCCCGTACGGTTGTTCAATTTTCACTTTTTTCTTCAGCCCCTAAAAAAAAAAATCGAATAACTTTTGGTTATGTCATATCATCAGGGTAATGATTCATCAACCTGCTAGTTCTTATTTTGAGGCCCAAACAGTGGAATTTGTCCTAGAAGCGGAAGAACTTCTGAAATTGCGCGAAACCCTGACAGAGATTTATGTACAAAGAACGGGCAAACCCTTATGGGTTGTATCAGAAGACATGGAAAGGGATGTGTTTATGTCAGCAACAGAAGCCCAAGCTCATGGAATTGTTGATCTTGTAGCGGATGGCGGATAAATGAATCTGTATTTAAAGCAAATATCCTTATTTGGTATTTTCTCTTTTTACTAAATTCAAAATTATAGTAACTAAAAGTAATTCATAATTATCTGGTTAGGATCGATCTAAACCGGCCCATTATGGATATGATTCATCATGCCAACTATTAAACAACTTATTAGAAATACAAGACAGCCAATCAGAAATGTCACAAAATCCCCCGCTCTTCGGGGATGTCCTCAGCGCCGAGGAACATGTACTAGGGTGTATGTGCGACTCGTTCAAATCCTATCAAATCCTATATAGCAATTGAGGACAAAATAAAAAAAAAATAGTAAATCAAGTCGGTACGGATAGAATCGAAGAACTCTATTCACTATAACGAAATCAAAAAAAAAAAGATTTAATCTATTAAGCATATCCTTAATTGTTTATGTATGAAATTTATGGTTTTATATTGGTGTAAATCTACTTACCTCAATTTACGATAAGAACAAATTCTCTAGTGGTAGCAAATGCTTATTTCATTAAAGCGTAGAAATCCTTATTTGATTTAAACTTATGCTCGCATTCTTGCAAGAACGAACGGACTAACAGGATCCGCTACCCAGCCAACTTTCCTAATTAAATACCGTTACTATACAAATTTATTTTTTTGTGAAAGATCTAGTACTAGATAATTCATAGGTAGAGCAATGTGAACTGTACAAGTGACCAATAACCACGTTAGTTAAATGAAGGGGGGGGTGGCTCCGGTGTATAGAGAGGACCTTACCGTTTTCTTATTTAATTTAATAAATTAATAAATAACCATAGAAACGATGGAACCTACCATTTCATTTTCATTTAGTTTATCCATTTATTTTATTTATATGGAATATATGGATTATCTATATTTATAACATCTAATACTAATCCAAATTAAGAATTTGGTAATACCTAGGAAAAAATAAACAAATATGGTGGTCGGGAGGGAAGGGTTATAATAGCAAAAATCGTTGGAATTTTTATTTTATACATTGGAACAATCGTTTTGTTATTAATAGACAGGGAAAATAATAACTATAAAGAAAAAAAATTAATTAGTTATTAATTAAAGTTCCATTTAGGCAATGACCAGAATTAGGCGAGGATATATAGCTCGGAGGCGTAGAACAAAAATCCGTTTATTTGCAGCAAGCTTTCGAGGAGCTCATTCAAGGATTACTCGAACTATTACTCAACAGAAAATAAGAGCTTTGGTTTCGGCTCATCGGGATAGAGATAGACAAAAGAGGGATTTTCGTCGTTTGTGGATCCTTCGGTTAAACGCAGTCATTCGCGGGAATAGGGTATCGTCGCATAGTTATAGTAAATTAATATATGATCTGCAGAAGAAGCAGTTGTTTCTTAATCGTAAAATACTGGCGCAAATAGCTATATCAAATAGGACCTGTCTTTATATCATTTTCAATGATATCATGAAATAAGGAGATTGGAAGAAATGCATCGGAATTATTTAAACGGCGTTCCCCGGAGTTTATTCTCCGGGAAAGTGGAGTCGAAAGAAACGAAATTAGGATGATAAAAACATAGGATTAAAATATCATACTCTAAAATATTTCGAACATGCTCAATAAAAAAACATTATTCTGCGTTTGCGTTCGGATTGTAATTTGGATTCAATTGAAGAATAAGCTTATTTTTTTCTGGTTCCAAAGTTTAAGGTTCTAGGAGCGGGCTTGGTTCTTTCAAATTGTTTCTCATTATTAAGAAAGGGTAATAAAGATAAAATACGAGCCTGTTTTATAGCGCTAGTAATTAATCGTTGTTGTTTCAAGTTCAATCTATTGACTCGTCTAGATAATATTTTTCCCTGTTCACTAATAAATCGACTAATTAAACTCATGTTTCTATAATCAATTCGATCCCCCGGCCCAATCGGGGGCAATCGACTATGAAAAGGTCGCTTAGATTTCAGAAAGCGTCGTTTGGATTTCTCCATAATTTTGTGATTCCTTATTCCGAAATCCTAATTCAAATTCATAAATAGGATTTGTTTCTATTTTTTCTATTTGTCTTATATTTTAAATTATAATATAGATAAAATATAAGACAATATAGAACATTATTATAGATTATATTATATAATGATGATAATAATGTTCTATTTTTGCTAGTATTTGACAGGTTTACATATAGATAGAAATAAATGTAATCTATTTCTTTACCTCCCCATGAACCGTATGTTTGAAACAACAGGGACAGAATTTTAGTAATTCCAATCGACTGGGCGTATTGTGTCGATTCTTTTGAGTAATATATCTAGAAATACCCGTGGATTCCTTATTAATACTCTTTCGAACACAGCTGATACACTCTAAAATAACCGTTACCCGGGCATCTTTACCACCTTTGGCCATGAACCTCCTTTTTATTTTTGATTCACTAAAATAGAAATTACTAAAATTTTCGTTACCTCTTGTCAATAACTAGACTGAAAAAAAGGGAATATCAACGAATCTGGGAAAAATCGATTGATCTCTATCAATAGACCCGCCAAAGATCCAAACCATAGAGTACTTAGTACCGGTGCCGTGGATAGATAAGTTTTTAGATCTCGCATTGAAAATACTCCTTATTTTTTATTGAAATACATTGTATCTGTATTTAAGGTATATGTAGTTAAGAACCGCTTCTAGTTATAGGTGGAATTCCTAATTAAAATGTACAATCATTCAACTTTACTTTTATTAAAACATAAAAAAAATTCCCCCCTTCCTGAACATTCCGGAAATTGATTCGTTTTTTTACGGTTGATTTCATTCATATGTATATCATTTTTTTCTGTTATTATTATTATATTATATAAAATAAAGTTATATAAAAAAATGAGACCAATCAATGAAAGAAATCGAAAGAAATACCGATATGGAAACAAAGATGGGGATTCTTTACAATGATACTGTAGCTCAATTGAAAGGGATGTAGCGCAGTTTGGTAGCGCGTTTGTTTTGGGTACAAAATGTCACAGGTTCAAATCCTGTCATCCCTGCCTATTTATTTTTCTATGAGCAGCAAGTATGATACTTTAATATCATCATATATATACTATGATGATGTAGTAGAGTTACAAAAAGAATCGCTTTCTTTACAGCCTGTACTAAGAAAGCGCTCTTAGTTCAGTTCGGCAGAACGTGGGTCTCCAAAACCCAATGTCGTAGGTTCAAATCCTACAGAGCGTGATTCCATTCTTGTTAGGTCAAACGCTCCTAAATAACTGAACTAACTGAAACAAAAGGAATTTCCTGCGGATTCAAGTTCAAGAAAGGAGTCGACCAATCGGATTTTATTTTAATTAATCAAAGGTCCAGCCGATCGCCACGTTTGTATTGTAAATACGCAGTTATGCATAATCCAGCCAAAGTTATAGAAATTAGACCTAACACAATTCCAAATAGAAAAATTTCAATCATTTCAATTTGTTTTATAAGGGGAAACCGGGGGGTAATGTAATATATTATTATATCTTTAAATATTAATCCGAATTGCCCATGAATATCAAATAAAGGGCGGTACAGAGTAAGGAATACCTGGAATCCCACAGAACGCTTTTTTTGTATGAATTTTGGATTTCATAAATTTCAAATCAATCGTATTTTGCTCATACAAACAAATAAAGATGAGGTTATAGTTAAAGCCGTTAG